CTCTTTTATTTTCATTTCTACACACGTCTTTTTTTAGGAGGTCTACAGCCATTATGTGGCATAGGGGTTACATCACGTACGAAATTTAATAGTATACCACTTCTACGAATAGCTCGTAATGCTGCATCTCTTCCGAGACCAGGACCTTTTATCATGACTTCTGCTCGTTGCATACCTTGATCTACTACTGTCCGAATAGCATTTCCTGCTGCGGTTTGAGCAGCAAATGGCGTCCCCCTTCTTGTACCATTGAATCCACAAGTACCGGCGGAGGACCAAGAAATTACCCGACCTCGTACATCTGTAACAGTCACAATAGTATTGTTGAAACTTGCTTGAACATGAATAACTCCCTTTGGTATTCTACGTGTACTTTTACGTGAACCACTACGGGCATTCGTACGTGAACCAGTTCTTGGTCTAGATTTTGCCATACTTTATCATCTCATAAATAGAAATTCGAGATATATGGATATATCCATTTCATGTCAAAACAGATCCTATTTTTTTCATTGGGTCCTTTACGTTAGAGAGCCCCTTTTCAAAAGATTATCCTTGTCTTTGTTTATGTCTCGGATTAGAACAAATTACTATAATTCGTCCCCTCCTACGGATCAGTCGACATTTTTCACAAATTTTACGAATGGAGGCCCTTATTTTCATAGTTGTCGTTCCTTAACTTAATTCTGACTCTATTTATTGGAAGAAAATAAGTTTCTTGAAATGTTGAACCTCAAATTGTATCCCCATGAAGGGAATGCTGAAGTTGAAAAAACAACCTAATCATTCGAATCCTTGTTGTGGCATCTATAAATTATACGCCCTCTGGTTGAATCATAATGACTTACTTCAATTTTGCCCCTCTCCCCCCATCGTATACGTATAAAACTCCGTCGGATCCTTCATGAACCATAACCTAGAATTAGACTTCATTATCGAAAAACCTCGAGCATACATACCATTTAGAAGGAGAAGTGATTCATTAATGAAACCTTCATGAATCCATTTTTTTGTTCTTTCATTCTAGGTAAAAGCCCTAGAAGTATCACCTAATGTAGTAGGAATGATATCAACTAACCCACCCTTTTTTCTTTTGACAAATAGGAAATTCCGGATTCAATTCTGATATCAGAAAGATTACCATATATAACACAAGATTTCTCCGCCGATTCTTTCGAGTCGAGCCTCTCGGTCTGTCATTATACCTCGAGAAGTCGAAAGAATTACAATCCCCATCCCGCCTAAAATTCTAGGAATTCGTTGATAGTTCGAATAGATTTGTAGGCCAGGCCTACTGATACGTTTTAAATTTAAAATAGTTCGATAGGGTCCTTTCCTATTCCTTCTATGTCGTAGGGTTAAAACCAAAAAATATTTGTTGTTTTCCTGATGCTTCCTCACGTTTTTGATAAAACCTTCTCTTAAAAGTATTTTAACAATGTTTTCCGTGATGTTAGTGCATGCTATTTGAATCGTCCCTTTTCTATTCATGTCAGCATTTCGTATAGAGGTTATTATGTCAGCAATAGTATCCCTACCCATGAGAAAATAAATTTTGGGTTGCCTCCCATTTTTGATATAATCAACATGCTATTTTTTATTCATTTTTATATTTTATTTATTAAATAAAGGGATATGCGTCAGATACAACCTAATCCACTAATTAATCTATTTCATCCAAATACTATGTATAATAGAACTATATTACGTATGATCTCATCTTATAATACCTCAGGTGCTAATGAAACTATTTTAGTGAAATTTAACTGTCTCAATTCTCGGGCAATCGCACCAAAAACTCGAGTTCCTTTTGGATTTCCTTCTTGATCAATCACAACTGCAGCATTATCATCATATCGTATTATCATACCGTTGTCACGTTTAAGTTCTTTACAAGTACGTACAATTACAGCTCTGATCACTTCTGATCTTTCTAGAGGTGTGTTTGGTAATGCTTCCTTGATCACAGCAACAATAATGTCACCGATATGAGCATATCGGCGATTACTAGCTCCTATGATTCTAATACACATTAATTCTCGGGCCCCGCTGTTATCCGCTACATTCAAATGGCTTTGAGGTTGAATCATATCATTTTTTAATCTGTTCTTTCAAGGGCGAAGTAAAAAAAAAAGAAATATTGTTTGTCAAAAAGAAACCTGCAATTGTTTTTTTATCCCCAAGACTTCTTTCCTTTGGTTCTACGTTCCTATCCCGAAATCATAAATTGAGTTCGTATAGGCATTTTGGACGCCGCTATTGAAATAGCCTTTCTGGCTATATTTTCTGCTACTCCCCCCATTTCATAAAGTATTCTACCTGGTTTAACGACAGCTACCCAATATTCGGGAGATCCTTTACCCGAACCCATACGTGTTTCCGTAGGTCTTACTGTAACTGGTTTGTCTGGAAATATACGTACCCATATTTTTCCACCACGGCGCACATTTCTTGTCATTGCTCGTCGCCCTGCTTCTATTTGTCTAGATGTGATCCAAGC